TTAACTAAAGTAGTAGTTAAAATAGGAAAGTCAAAATCGGTTCATATTAAAAAGTCTTCTTTGTTTCTTTCAATTCAATCTCATTTTTTCTGGCTCGGCTATACTATCCAGCCGAGCCATTCTCCTTTATTTATGATGCATTTATGATGCTAAGAAGTCAAAAAAGCCAATAAAGAAAAAAATATATTCATCCAACAAAAGGAGAGAGAGGGATTCGAACCCTCGATAGTTATTTTTTATGAACTATACCGGTTTTCAAGACCGGAGCCATCAACCACTCGGCCATCTCTCCGAAAGATAATTTCTATTTTATTTTTTTTTCGCCAAATAGAACATAGCCCTATGAGTTAATACGATCACTATGTAGAGAAAGATTATAGTATAGGGTGTTACTTTTTTTATAGGTCTATCAATCTGTCTATATAAATAAATGAGCTACACGACCTAGTATACCCATTTGTGAAGTCAAAAAGAACCTTTAACTTCATGTCCGAATAGAATAAAAGTGGTAAAAAGAAATTGGAACTAAGTCATCTCGAATCAACAGATTCATGATAAAATCCCTTTATTTATTAAAATTTTTTAGTGGGTAAGAGGATTAAATGGTGTATATTCTTTTGTTAATAGCTTGGAGGATTAAAAACATGACTATTGCTTTCCAATTGGCTGTTTTTGCATTAATTATTACTTCATCAATCTTACTGATTAGTGTACCCGTTGTATTTGCGTCTCCTGATGGTTGGTCGAGTAACAAAAATGTTGTATTTTCGGGTACATCTTTATGGATTGGATTAGTCTTCTTGGTGGGTATCCTTAATTCTCTTATCTCTTGAATTCATTCGTTGCAGATCCAAAAATGAGATGACCCCTCCCATTCCATGAATTACACATTCAAATTCAATATAAGTCCATAAAATGCAAATAAAGAAAAAAATGAGAGGAGGGGTCGAACTTCTGGAACTTGAATGAAATATGAATAAAATATTAATAAATATTAATTTACTAAATATGAAGATAGTAATAAATAACTAAAAAAAAAACTAATCAAAAATTGATATCAATATAGAATATAATATTTTATGGAAATAGAAGAATCATATATTCTTGAATATGGAATTCAATATTCAATATATATAATAAATAGATTATTAATATTATTGTTAATTGAATTTATTTGGTGGTAGAATTTTATGAAATGACCCCAAACCAAAGAGTGTATCTCGTCTAGCTTTGAACAAATATTCTCTATAAAGTTCTTATCAAGAAGGCAAAAAAATGCGGATATAGTCGAATGGTAAAATTTCTCCTTGCCAAGGAGAAGACGCGGGTTCGATTCCCGCTATCCGCCCAAATATAAATGGATTCAAAAAGATAAAAGATTCGGTATAGTTGACCGGGAAATACCGTAATTTTTTCCTCGCGTCCCGAAAGACAAGTATTAATTAATGACTAGTTAATAGAATCAAACTTACATTTCTTGAAAAAAAATGTTGCGGAGACAGGATTTGAACCCGTGACCTCAAGGTTATGAGCCTTGCGAGCTACCAAACTGCTCTACCCCGCGATGAAACAAAAAACTTGGACTAAACTCTAATAAACAAAGAAGAATTGAATGCGCCCCTATTCCATATCTGTACAAATAGAATAGCCTATTTAGACAGAATGGTAAAGGGGCCTTATCGATCATAGAAAAAAATAGAAAAATTAAGGGATACTTAAATCCTTACCAGCTTGATCTTGTTGCCCCTGGCAACAAACATGCATGAACCATTTCCCGAAGGATGTGTCCAGATAGTCCAAAGTCTCGATAGTTAGCTCTCGGTCTTCCGGTCGAAAAGCAACGTCGATGAAGACGTGTAGGTGCACTATTACGCGGTGGGGATTGTAATTTTCCATGAATTTTCCATTTCTCACTTAGCGACGGAATCTGACTTATTTCCTTTTTTGAGGATCGACGAATCAAATGATATTTTTTTTCCAATTTTTGCCTCTTCTTCTCCCTATAAATCAAACTTTTCTTTGCCATAATGCTTCAGTTCCTCTTATTATCAATGATAATGATACAAATCGGATCCTAGATGTAGAAATAAATATAAGAGTGCATACCTATTTTTTTATTAAAAAAATATGCGGATAGAATACATAAATAATTAACCGAATTTGCCCGATGTGGAGGCAATCAAGAAAGCCGCATAAGTGAATATATAACCTACAGAAAAGTGAGCTAATCCAACCAATCTTGCTTGCACAATTGAAAGAGCTACTGGTTTATCTTTCCATCGAATCAAATTTGCCAAAGGTGTGCGTTCATGAGCCCATGCTAAAGTTTCAATCAATTCCTGCCAATAACCACGCCAGGAAATTAAGAACATAAATCCTGTAGCCCAAACAAGATGCCCAAATAAGAACATCCATGCCCAGACTGATAAACTATTCATACCAAACGGGTTATATCCATTGATAAGTTGTGAAGAGTTTAACCATAGATAATCTCTTAACC